AATCCTTTGATAGGGCGGATTCCTATTTCTCAATGATATTCCACAATCAAGACAATTGGCTGAATCCCGTGAAAACATTTCATCGAAGTTCATTGATATCTTCTTTTTATAAAGCAAATCGACTTCGATTCTTGAATAATCCACATCACTTCTGCTTCTATTCTAACACAAGATTCCCCTTTTCTGTGGAAAAGGCCCATATCCATAATTCTGATTTGACATATGGACAATTCCTCAATATCTTGTTCATTCGCAACAAAATATTTTCTTTGCCCGTCGAATATGCTTTTGGGGGGAGAGAGACTATTTCACCAATCGAGTCACAGGTATCTAACATATTCATACCTAACGATTTTCCACAAAGTGGTGACGAAACGTATAACTTGTACAAATCTTTCCATTTTCCAAGTCGATACGATCCCTTCGTCCGTAGAACTAGTTTCTCGATCGCAGACATTTCTGGAACACCCCTAACAGAGGGACAAAGAGTGCATTTTGAAAGAACTTGTTGTCAACCTCTTTCAGCTAGGAATCTATCGGATTCAGAAGAGAAGAACTTGCATCAGTATCTCAATTCAAACATGGGTTTGATTCCCACTCCATGTTCTGAGAAAGATTTACCATGCAAAAAGAGGAAAAAACGGCGTCTTTGTCTAAAGAAATGCCTTGCGAAAGGGCAGATGTATAGAACCTTTCAACAAAGGGCTCTTTCAACTCTCTCAAAATCGAATCTATTCCAAACATATATGCCATGGTTCTTGACAGGGTACTGGATATTTGTAGATAATTTTGTAGATACTTTTTCAGACCTATTGCCGATTTCAGATACTTTTCCAGAACTATGGCTGATACTACGTAATAGTCAAAAATTGGTATCCATAATACGAAGTAGCAGTAAAAAATTGGTATTCATCTTTCGGGATATTAGGCATAGATTGGGTAGATCGTGGCGAATTCTTTGGAAAAAAGCGCGTCTTAATCTGATAAGTGAGATTTCGAATAAGTGTTTACATAATGTTCTTCTGTCCGAAGAAATGATTCATCGAAATAATGAGTCACCATTGATATCGACACATCTGAGATCGCCAAGTGTTTGGGAGTTCTTCTATTCAATCCTTTTCCTTCTTGTTGTTGCTGGATATCTCGTTTGTACCCAGCTTCTCTTTGTTTCCGGGGCCTCTAGTGAGTTACAGACAGAGTTCGAAAAGGTCAAATCTTTGATGATGGAATCATCTATGATTGAGTTGCGAAAACTTCTGGATAGGTATCCTACATCTGAACCAAATTCTTTCTGGGTAAAGAATCTCTTTCTAGTTGCTCTGGAACAATTCCGTTCTAAGAAGATATATTTGAATATCAATCTCATCGATCTCATATCAAATCCCATCAATCGAATCACTTTTTCGAGAAATACGAGACATCTAAGTCATACAAGTAAAGAGATCTATTCATTGATAAGAAAAAGAAAAAACTGGAACGGGGATTGGGTTGATGATAAAATAGAATCCTGGGTCGCGAACAGTGATTTGATTGATGATGAAGAAAGAGAATTCTTGGTTCAGTTCTCCGCCTTAACGACAGAACAAAGGATTGATCAAATTCTATTGAGTCTGACTCATAGTGATCGTTTATCAAAGAATGACTCTGGTTATCAAATGATTGAAGAACCGGGAGCAATTTACTTACGATACTTGGTTGATATTCATAAAAAGGATCTATTGAATTATGAGTTCAATCCATCCTGTTTAGCAGAAAGACGGGTATTCCTTGCTCATTATCAGACAATCACTTATTCCCAAACTTCGTGTGGGACTACTACTTTGCACTGCCCATCTCATCGAAAACCCTTTTCGCTCCGCTTAGCCTTATCCCCCTCTAGGGGAATTTTAGTGATAGGTTCTATAGGAACTGGACGCTCCTATTTGGTCAAATACCTAGCTACAAATTCCTATGTTCCTTTCATTACGGTATTTCTGAACGATAACAAGCCAAAAGTTATGGATGAGGATGAAGATGAGGATTATTACGAGATAAAGGTTGGTGGTAGTGACGAGATTGATGCTAGTGACGCTGCTAGTGACGCGATTGATGCTAGTGACGAGATGGATCCTGACCTTGATACGGAGCTGGAAGAGCTAACTATGATGAATGCGCCAACTATAGATAGGATGTCGGAACTAGGCCCCACCCTTCAATTCGAATTAGCAAAAGCGATGTCTCCTTGCATAATATGGATTCCAAACATTCATGATCTGGATGTGAATGAGTCGAATTACTTATCCCTAGGTCTATTAGTGAACCATCTATCTGAAGGATGCTCCAATAGAAATATTCTTGTTATTGCTTCGACTCATATTCCCCAAAAAGTGGATCCCGCTCTAATAGCCCCGAATAAATTAAATACGTGCATTAAGATACGAAGGCTTCTTATTCCACATCAACAAAAGCACTTTTTCATGCTTTCCTATACGAGGGGATTTCACTTGGAAAAGAAAATGTT